AATGCTGAGACTAAAAATAAACAGAATTTCCTAGTTAAATTGGGTACTGCTGAGGAAAAAAAAAATTGCTTAGTTAAAATGTATGATCCTTTCTTAAACGGGATGTATCGTGGAAGGATGAAGAAAGTCTTTTCATCTTCAATCAAAACTTCGATAGAAAATTGCACAGAAACATCCGAACTAAATAAAATTCATGATATCCTTCTTCCCGATCCTAATTCTCCAGATTCTCCAGATTCTCCAGAATATCAAGATAAAATCGAAAGATCAGAAAAAAAAGAGGTGAAAATAGATTCAAAGAATAGGTTAAAGTTTTCATTGAACGCAATTCTAACTAAGCCTAAGCGTGAAAAAAAATCTATTGGAATGAACAAAATAGGTAAAAAACCCCTTCGGTGGTCATACAAATTAATCAACGAGTTGGAACAATATTTTAAAAAACGACGAAAAGAACAAGGTATAATGCAAGGGCTGGATCACCAGCTTAGAACAAGAAGATTTAAACGTATATCTTTTTTAACTCGTTCCAGACGAAGTTTTAAGAAATCTCAGTTCAAGAATTTTAATCTTTATAGAAAATTTAATAGAGAGTCTGGGTTTATAAGTTATTTCGAAGAACCTGATTTTCGTCGAGCCGTAATCAAAGGATCTATGCGCGTTCAAAGACGTAAAATGGTTATTTGGGGACCGTCCCAAGGAAATCCCCATTCACCACTTTTTTTGGAAAAAATGGAAGATTTTCCTTTTCCTATATCCGACCTAATGAAACTTTTTTTTAATATTAGAGGTTGGTTGGGTAAAAAGTCAGAATTTGAAATTTTAGATCAACAATTGCAAATAAAAAAAAACAACCAGGAAGACGTAATAGAATTCTGGGAGAACATTCCATATGCACAAAAAACAAGAAGTATTCTGTTACTAGCTCAATCAATTTTTAGAAGATATATTAAATTACCCTTATTAATAATAGCTAAGAATATTGGATGTATTTTATTACGGCAATCTCCGGAATGGTATGAGGATTTCCAAGATTGGAATAGAGAAATTTATCTAAAGTGTAGCTATAATGGTCTACAATTCTCCAAAACAGAATTTCCTAAAAATTGGTTAAGAGAAGGTTTTCAGATCAAAATCCTATATCCTTTTCATTTGAAACCTTGGCACAGATCTAAACTACGACTCTCTGATAGAGATCGAAAGCAACAAGATGATTTTGATTCTTGTTTTTTAACAGTTTTAGGAAAGGAAACAGAATATCCTTTTGGTCCTCCTCGAAAAACACCTTCCTTTTTTGAACCCATTTTTGAAGATATAGACTATAAAGTCGAAATAAAAAAATTGAATTTTAGAGTTCGAAGAGTTTTAAAAAAAATAACAAAAAAACAAGGAAAAGCAGTTTTATTTGTAAAACAAAAAATAAAAGAACTTTTAAAAGAAAATAAAATTCCATTATTTATACCGACAGAAATATATGAATCAAGTGAAACTCAAACAGAAAAGGATTCTATAATCAGCGCTCAGATAATTCAGGAATCACTTATTCAAAATCGATCTACAGGTTGGACAAATTATTCACAGGCCGAAAAAGAAATGAAACATAGAATTGATAGAAGAAACACAATCAGAAATCAAATAGAAATAATGAAAAAAAATAAAAAAAAAGTAACGCCGAGAATAAAAAAAAATAATAAGAATAATGGAAATAATGGAGAATCACCCCCAAAAATTTGGAAAATATTAAAAAGAAAAAATATTGAATTAATAGTTAAATTTTTCATTGAAAAAATATACATAGATATCTTTCTATGTATCATTAATATGCGCAGAATCACTCTACAAATTTGTATGGAATCAACAAAAAAAATTCTTGATAAATACATTGACAATAATGAAATAAATAAAGATCAAGAAAAGATTAATAAAACAAAACAAAATAAAATTGACTTCATTTCGCCTATAACTATAAAAAAGGCTTTTGATAATCTTAGAAATAGTAAGCGGAAGTCACATATTTTTTTAAATTTATCTTACTTGTCACAAAAATATGTATTTTTTAAATTATCACAAACCCAAGTTATTAACTTCAATAAGTTAAGATCTCTTCTTCAATATAATGGACCTTCTTTTTTTCTTAAGAATGAAATAAAAGATCTTTTTGGAAGACAAGGAATATTTGATTCCGAAGTAAGACATAAGAAACTTCCAAATAATGCAATGAATCCATGGAAAAACTGGTTAAGAGGTCATTATCAATACGATTTATCGCAGATTACATGGTCTAGATTAGTCCCACAAAAATGGAGAAATGGACTAAATCAATGTCATACGTCTCAAAATAAGGATTTAAATAAACGGTATTCCTATGAAAAAGACCAATTATTTGATTCAAAAAAAAAACAAAATTTGAAAGTCTATTTATTACGAAATAAAGAGGAGAATTTTCAAAAAAACTATAGATATGATCTTTTATCATATAAATATATATATATTCATTCTGAAACTAAGAAGAAGGCCTCTATTTATAGATCATCATTAGAAACAAATAAGAATCAAGAAAATTCCAACAGAAATAACGAAAAAATTTTTAGCATACTCAAGAATATTCCTATCAAGAATTATCTAGGAAAAAGTGATATTATAGATAGGGAAAAAAATACAGATAGAAAATATTTGGGTTGGAAATTTAGTACAAATATTGAGGTTGAACCTAAAAAAGACCAAATCCGGGATAAACTTAATAATAAAGGTAATGGTCTTTTTTATCTTCCAATTGATTCAAATTCTGAAATCAATTACAAAAAGGTCTTTTTTGATTGGATGGGAATGTCTTTTGATTGGATGGGAATGAATGAAAAATTCTTAATCTTAAATCGCCTCATATCGAATCCGAAAGTTTTTTTCTTTCCAGAGTTTGTGATACTTTATCATAAATATAAAGAGAAACCTTGGTTTATCCCAAGCAACTTACTTCTTTTTAATTTGAATATAAATCCAAATTTTATTGAAAATCAAAATATCAAGGGAAAACAAGAGGAGGATGAGTTTTTTTTTAATTTTAGCCCATCAAATTCAAAACAATATTTTGAATTAAAGAATCAAAACAATATTGAAGAATATTTTTTAGAATCCATTGAAAAACTAAAAATATTCCTTAAAGGAGATTTTCCTTTGCAATTAAGATGGACTGGACGTTTGAATCAATTGAATCAAAAAATGCTGAATAATATCCAGATATATGGTCTGCTGGTTAGCCTCATAAATGTAAGAAAAATTACTATATCCTATATTCAAAGGAAAGAAATGAATCTGGATATAATGAGGAGGCGTTTAAATCTTACACAATTAACGAAAAAGGGAATATTAATTATGGAACCTGCCCGTCTATCTGTCAAAAATGACGGACAGTTTTTTATGTATCAAATCATAGGTATTTCCTTGGTTCATAAAAGTAAGCACCAAAGTAATCAAAGATACCGAAACCCCAAAAATGTTGCTAAGAATACTTTTGATGAATCCATTTCAAGACATAAAATAAAAACTCTAAATGGAGACAAAAATAATTTAGATTTGCTTGTTCCTGAAAAAATTTTCTCGTCTAGACGTCGTAGAGAATTGAGAATTCTAATTTCTTTCAATTTGAATTTAAAGAATCAGAATGGTGTGCATAGAAATAATTTATTTTGCAAGGAAAACAAGATAAAAAACTGGAGTCAATTTTTGGAGGAAAGTAAAATTTTTGACAGAAAAAAAAATGAATTAAATAAATTAAAGTTCTTTTTTTGGCCTAATTATCGATTAGAAGATTTAGCTTGTATGAATCGCTATTGGTTTGATACCAATAATGGGAGCCGCTTCAGTATGTTAAGGATATATATGTATCCCTGATTAAAAATTTTGAGTTTCCTATATATTCTATTGTTCTATCAATGATATTTTTCATTTTTTTCATTTTTTCTTCTGTCCGCGACCATGTTATATGCAAGCAACCCGATGCGCATATGCGCTGTCTTACATCCCAGTCTAGGATACGTGAATATTAAGGAAAATGGGGTATCAATTAAATTAAAGCTATAAATTAATCAACAGAATAAATTAATCAATCGAATCTTCGGACTAAACTATTTGGTATCGTCTTTTTGTATCACTATACAAATGAACTCAAAAATCGGATTGATTAATAATTGAAAAAACTAGGAATGTATAAAGAAATTATAATTATTGTATATACTACATTAAAATTTGTGACATTATTATTACTGATCAATAAAATAAATATCTGTCTGTAAAAAGGGGAGTGTGAAATTCTTTTATGGTAAAAAACTCATTTATTTCAATTATTTTGCAAGAACAAGAAGAAAACAAAGAAAACAGAGGATCTGTTGAATTTCAAGTAGTAAGTTTCACCAACAAGATACGGAGGCTTACTTCACATTTGGAATTGCACAAAAAAGACTATTTATCTCAAAGAGGTCTGCGGAAAATTCTCGGAAAACGTCAACGGCTGCTGGCTTATTTGTCAAAAAAAAATAGAGCACGTTATAAAGAATTAATAGGGCAGTTGGATATTCGAGAGAGAAAAACTCGTTAATTTGAAGAGTTAGTTTGAATTATTGGCTTAAAGTTTGGTGAACTTCTTTTCGCTTTCAGCAATTCATGGAAGAATGAATCAGGAAAAACCTATGACTGTACCAGCTACAAGAAAAGACCTCATGATAGTCAATATGGGACCTCACCACCCATCAATGCATGGTGTTCTTCGACTCATTGTTACTTTAGATGGTGAAGATGTTATTGACTGTGAACCAATATTGGGTTATTTACACAGAGGTATGGAAAAAATTGCGGAAAATCGAACAATTATACAATATTTGCCTTATGTAACACGTTGGGATTATTTAGCTACTATGTTCACAGAAGCAATAACTGTAAATGCGCCAGAGCAATTAGGCAATATTCAAGTCCCTAAAAGGGCCAGTTATATCAGAGTCATTATGTTGGAGTTAAGTCGTATAGCTTCGCATTTGTTATGGCTTGGCCCTTTTATGGCAGATATTGGGGCACAGACTCCTTTCTTCTATATTTTTCGAGAAAGAGAATTGATATATGACCTATTCGAAGCTGCCACCGGTATGCGAATGATGCACAATTTTTTTCGTATTGGCGGAGTCGCTGCTGATTTACCTCATGGCTGGATAGATAAATGTTTGGATTTTTGCGATTATTTTTTAACAGGAATTGCTGAATATCAAAAGCTTATTACAAGGAATCCCATTTTTTTAGAACGAGTTGAAGGAGTAGGCATTATTGGTGGAGAGGAAGCAATAAATTGGGGTTTGTCGGGACCAATGCTACGAGCTTCCGGAATACAATGGGATCTTCGTAAAGTTGATCATTATGAGTGTTACGACGAATTTGATTGGGAAGTCCAATGGCAAAAAGAGGGGGATTCTTTAGCTCGTTATTTAGTACGAATCAGTGAAATGACAGAATCCATAAAAATAATTCAACAGGCCCTAGAAGGAATTCCTGGAGGGCCCTATGAAAATTTAGAAATCCGCCGCTTTGATAGAGTAAAAGATACTGTATGGAATGAGTTTGATTATCGATTCATTAGTAAAAAACCTTCTCCGACTTTTGAATTGTCGAAGCAAGAACTTTATGCAAGAGTGGAAGCACCAAAGGGAGAATTGGGAATTTTTCTGATAGGAGATAAGGGTGTTTTTCCTTGGCGATATAAAATTCGCCCACCGGGGTTTATTAATTTGCAAATTCTTCCTCAGTTAGTTAAAAGAATGAAATTGGCTGATATTATGACGATACTAGGTAGTATAGATATCATTATGGGAGAAGTTGATCGTTAAAATGATAATTGATACAACAGAAGTACAAGCTATCAATTCTTTTTCTAGATTGGAATCCTTAAAAGAGGTCTATGGAATCATATGGATGCTTATCCCTATTTTTACTCCTGTATTAGGAATCACAATAGGTGTATTAGTAATTGTTTGGTTAGAAAGAGAAATATCTGCAGGTATACAACAACGTATTGGTCCTGAATACGCAGGACCTTTGGGAATTCTTCAAGCTCTAGCAGATGGTACCAAATTACTTTTAAAAGAGAATCTTCTTCCATCTAGAGGAGATACTCGTTTATTCAGTATTGGACCATCTATAGCAGTCATATCAATTTTATTAAGTTATTTAGTAATTCCTTTTGGGTATCACCTTGTTCTAGCCGATCTCAGTATCGGTGTTTTTTTATGGATTGCTATTTCAAGTATTGCTCCTGTCGGCCTTCTTATGTCAGGATATGGCTCAAATAATAAATATTCTTTTTTAGGTGGTCTACGAGCTGCTGCTCAATCAATTAGTTATGAAATACCATTAACTCTATGTGTGTTATCAATATCTCTACGTGTGATTCGTTAAGACATAAAATTCCCCTGACTGCTTCTCTTTCTAGGAAGGAAGTGCCATGAGTTGAATCTCTATTTTTTTTATTCATTATTCGGGGGTTGATGAAGGAAACTAGATAGTTATATGAGTGAAAGAAACGGCTTCTAAATTTGCAGTAAAAGATTGAATCTCATTTTCTATGTACAAGAGTTAAGAAAAGTAAACATAAGTATTAGAGACTCTTTACCCCAAGATTGATTGACTAGTCATCATGACTTGAAGCGGGTTCAAAGGATCAACTTTATGAGGTTTTTACTACGTATGTATTACCAAAAGTAGATTCATAAAAATGAGTGGATAGCTAGGAACACTAATGTACACTAAGGATTCGTAATAGAGATTTTGTAAGTGTATTTTTCTGTGTATAAAAAGAATTAAAATTGGGGCTTTAAATTGGTAGAAATGATAAAGGAGTACTTCCCACGATTCCGATCCAGAGTATACTTCTATTCACCGATTAAGTAAATAACTATCAAGAACGAAGTAATCCTTTAACTTTGTTTAAAGTCCCCTTTTTTTGAGAAAGGAGAATAGGAACGAAAAAAAATCAAAAGACTGAATGCACTAGAAATAATCTATTTTTTTCTATCTCTATATAGAGATACAATTCTTGTCATGATTCGTGAACTAATGCAACGTCTAATTGGATTTCGTAATTGAAAACGTTAGGTTGAAATATCTATTCTATTGATATCGTTACAAGAAACATTTTATTCAAAGATTTAGTTATTACTCAACAAAGAAGAATTTAAATGATTAAAAGATAAGATGAATTCAGAAGCACTTTCTTATAATAGCAGACAGAATTCCAGTGTCTAATGGGGATCTTACAATGGATTTCATTTTATCTCTATCTATGTTACAAACATATCAAGAAAAATAATAATGGATGGGTCCTTAGATTTATTTGTGACCTTTGAGGAGCCGTATGAGATGAAAATCTCATGTACGGTTCTGCAATAGGGGTGGGAACAGTGATGTTATCATCTACTATGATTATCTAACAGTTCAAGTACAGTTGATATAGTTGAAGCCCAGTCAAAA